TTTTGTACCGAGGGTTCGAATCCCTCTCTTTCCGCCCCCTCGGATCCTTTGGGACTTTCGAATTGTAAGGAATCCTAACCCTCGGATTTTCTCATAGATAAAGGTACGAAATAAATCCAATTTGTAAGAAAAAATTCCCAAAAATGGAGGATTTTTACTCCTCACGTCCAGGATTACGTCCTGGGTCATTGGATAAGAATCCAAAGATAAAGAGGGAAACAAAGAATATCACTACTGTATAAACAAAGAGTTTGAGAGTAAGCATTACATAATCTCCAAGATTTTTTTTTAAGGAATAGATTACCCGTTTTTCCTTACCGCACAGATCCACTAGCATGGTTTTTTTTATTTTGACACCTAAAAAATGCAAAAATCAATTCTAAAAAAAATTGCAAGAATTGCTTTATAATAAACAGTCTTACCAATATCAAAAATTACTTTAAGTATTGTGTGGGTACCTAAAGGTACCTGCTCAACGTAGGTGCAGGGGGTAGAAAGGCTGATCCTAATTTTTTGTTGGAGCTATACATTCAATGTAGAAGAATTTGAATTTTAGAATTGAAAGTTCATAATATAAGACTTCTCAGCTCTTCTACATTTTTGCATTTTTTTGGAATGAATACATCATTAAATTTGGCAGACAGAACAGAATAGTAAGGATTTCATCGAAAACTTACAGCAGCTTGCCAAACAAACGCTAATAGAAAAAAGAATACAGGTATGACAGGCATAACATCCACGATTGGGTTGAAAATGGCATAAGCTTCGGGTAATTTGGCTAAGAAAAAATTAGTCGGATAAAGACCAGAATTAAAACAGATAGAAGTTAAACTAAGTATATTAGGCATAACAAGCATTTCGTTCTTGTAGAGTAGATAATTGGATTTTGATTGAGTTATTTTTCTAAGGGAAAAAGGAAAAGAAAAGGTGGATTCAAAATCCTTTTTTCTTCGGACTTTCCCAAATACAAAATACCTCCTTGTATTCGCATTCTCAAATGAGAATGGAAGAAATTCGACTTTCATATAATATCTTAATAGAATTCCATGTAATGATCAATGGATTTTTTGGATTCTATATTATCCGTATGTTTAGAATCCTAGCAAGAAAATATCCCTCATTTTTTAGGTAATTGAAGTGGGATTGACTATTAATATATAATAAAAATACTGTTTATTAGTGTCGCAGAAAACGAAATGGGGCGTGGCCAAGTGGTAAGGCAGCGGGTTTTGGTCCCGTTATTCGGAGGTTCGAATCCTTCCGTCCCAGACTTTTTTCATGAAACGAAAGATAGAATCATATTGTGCCCTGCACGACACAAAAGCTTATTAAAGAGAATAATTATTTATTGATTGAAAAACACGAATTTATGAGGGAAAACACTGTATAAAAAATCAGATCTATTCCTTTATGATACAGATAGGTTTTTGTTTTGTTGTTTTATTAGTAAAAAAGAGGGTCTTTTCTTTGGTTTTGGTTAAGCGAAAATGATCTCGATCTATGATTTATTAAATATCCAGAATGATCCATTCCGGTAAGGATAAGGTAAGAACTGTTCGTTGGATAGATTAGAATGGGTTCGAAAAAAATCATGCTTTTCTTATTTTTAATTTTGAGTTCTTTATTTTTTACTTCATTTTTTCTTTCTTTTGTTACTCCTGTTATTCCAGTCGAAGAACTATTCATTGGCATAGTTTATTTGTTGGAGAAGAGTGGGTTCTTCTCATTTCAGGATTGATCATCTGGAGTTCTCTGTTGAGGATGGAAATTCAATAATAAATAAGTCTTAAGCAAACTATTTTATTCCTCTTTTTCAAAGTATGTTTTATTCATATGATAGAATATGGGTTTAAATAAATTGGATCCTTGCGGAGTTTTCCACGATAAATACTTATTTCTTTTATCCATATTTCTCCATAAATAGTAAGTTTGAATTAGTATACAAAACCAATGACTATTCATGATTCCATCCATATTGGATCAATTCTCGATACCACTTTACAATGAAATTAGAGGAATGTTATGGTAAAACTTCGTTTAAAACGATGTGGTAGAAAGCAACGTGCGACTTGAAGGAGATGATCAATTGTGGATTTTGCTATCCACCATTTTCCATAGTAATGAAAATGCTCTTGGCTCGACATAGTCTGTTCTATTTGTCCCGAACCGAATTTGCGCTGAGTTGTTTGTAAGTAAATAGTACACGATGGAGCTCGAGAAGACAGAATTGATTTTTTATCAAGGGAAAGAATCTAGGGTTAGTGAAAACTAATAAATTAGGCCAACTTTGTCAGTCTATCCTTAATATAGCAATTGAAAGGTTAAAATAAGGAAAAGTCTAATTTTGAAAGATTGGCAAATTTTTGCGATTAAAAGTCTATCAGAATCAATCGTTCATATTCGATTTCTCTAGAAGAGGAACATGCTTTATTGAAGGAAATAAGAAAAAAACAAAGGGTATGTTGCTACTCTTTTGAAAGAAAAAAGAATAGGAATTCCCGAAGTAATGTCTAAACCCAAGGATTTCACAAATCAAAGATAAAGGATTCCGGAACAAGTAAACATGATTTTCAATCATCTCAACATGAGATAAAGAAAAGAGTTTAGAGACGACTCAAAAAATTTCGAAGGATTTCTCTTTTGAATACTGTCAGTTAAAATTCACCAACTTGAGTCATGAGTATAAATGAAATTTGTTTTTTTTCTATAAGGAAATTAATGCAAGTCATAGTCTCGAGCCGTATGAGGAGAAAACCTCCTATACGTTTCTAGGGGGGGGGGCTTTGTTTATCGACATCTATCCCAATAAGCTGTCTATCGAATCGTTGCAATTGATGTTCGATCTCGAAGAGAAGGAAGAGATCTTCAAAAAGTTGGTTTTTATGATCCGATAAAGAATCAAACTTGTTTAAATGTTCCTGCTATTCTCTATTTCCTTGAAAAAGGTGCTCAACCTACAAGAACTGTTTATGATATTTTAAGGAAAGCAGAATTATTTAAAGATAAAGAAAGAACGTTAAGTTAATTGAAGAACTAAATGAATAAAAAAGTAGGAGAGGGTCATTAATATCCCTTAACTATTTAGACACAGCCTCTTTTTTAGTCCTTTTTTTTGCTGCATTTATGTGGTGCCAATCCAACAAAAGCCCTTATTTAATTTCCTTATTTGGATCCGATTGGTTTTCTTACCATTGTATTTCTATTGACAAAGGTCTATTGAACAAATAGAATTTGTAGCTAGATGGGTCTCTTTATCGTTACTCCATATTAGTTCTGTCTACACTTTGCTCAAATGATAGGGTTGCCCCCCCCCCCCCCCCGCATATACTCTCATATAAGATTTTTCTATTTAAATGCTAAAAAATAACAATTTTGCTATTATGATTGGGGCCGCTCCTTTTTTAACCTTAGTGAAATTAAACCGATCTGTTTATTTTGGTATTTGAGTGTTTTTAATGTGTGATAAAATCTTTCTTTTAATGTCCTGCTAATTCTATGTTTTCTCAGGAACCCCCGGTGTAATTCCATCGATTTTTGGATTTCGATCGTATCTAAGTGCTATTTTATTTGGGTTGCTAACTCAATGGTAGAGTACTCGGCTTTTAAGTGCGACTATGATCTTTTACACATTTGGATGAAGCAACAAATTCGTCCGGACTCTTGGTAGAGTCTAGAAGACCACGACTGATCCTCAAAGGTAATGAATGGAAAAAGTAGCATGTCGTGATAAAATCCATTTTTTTTTTTTGAATAAAAAAATTCGGATTTTCTGGGTCTAGTGAATAAATGGATAGAGCCTAGCTCTAATTCTGGTAAAATAAAAAGCAACGAGCTTAACTTCTTAATTGAAATGATTCCCTGATCTAATTAGACGTTAAAAATGGATTAGTGCCTGATGCGGGGAAAGATTGGGTTTTCCTATCGGTGGACCCTTGCATTTTTTTAGGAATCCTAATTATTCTTGATTATGGCTTGAAAAGGAGTGTTATGAATTGAATGTGTAAAAGAAGCAGTATATTGATAAAGAGACTGTATTCCAAAGTCAAAAGAGCAATTGGCCTGCAAAAATAAAGGATTTGTTCTTTTTTGTAATTAGAACAAACATAAACTAATTAGAAAGGAGCAGAAAAAGATCTATGGATTAGACTCCCTTTCTTTTCAGGGTTTGTTTTAAAAAATGTAACACCCTGTTATGACCATATTGCACTATGTATCATCATTTGATAAACCGAGAAATGCTTTTTTCTCTGATTCAAGTAGAAATACAAATGGCAAAATTCAAAGGGTATTTAGAAAAACAGAAATCTCGTCAACAATACTTCGTTTATCCACTTCTCTTTCAGGAATATATTTATGCATTTGCCCATGATTATGTATTAAATGGTTCCGAACCTGCGGAAATTGTTGGTTGTAATAACAAGAAATTTAGTTCACTACTTGTGAAACGTTTAATTATTCGAATGTATCAGCAGAATTTTTGGATTAATTCGGTTAATCACCCTCACCAAGATCGATTGTTGGATCACAGCAATCCTTTTTATTCGGAGTTTTATTCTCAGATTCTATCTGAGGGGTTTTCCATCGTTGTAGAAATCCCATTCTCGCTAGGACAACTATCTTGTCCGGAAGAAAAAGAAATACCAAAGTTTCAAAATTTACGATCTATTCATTCCATATTTCCCTTTTTAGAAGACAAATTTTTGCATTTATATTATCTATCACATATAGAAATACCCTATCCTATCCATTTTGAACTCTTGGTTCAACTCCTTGAATACCGGATCCAGGATGTTCCATCGTTGCATTTATTGCGATTTTTTCTCAACTATTATTCGAATTGGAATAGTCTTATTACTTCAATGAAATCCATTTTTTTTTTTTCAAAAGAAAATAAAAGACTATCTCGATTCCTATATAACTCTTATCTATCAGAATATGAATTTTTCTTGTTGTTTCTTCGTAAACAATCTTCTTGCTTACGATTAACATCTTCTGGAACC